ATAAAATGAATTTTTTCAACTAATCATAAAGATATTGGAACTTTATATTTTTTATTTGGAATATGATCAGGAATAATTGGATCATCACTTAGAATACTAATTCGTTTAGAATTAAGCCAAATTAATTCAATCATTAATAATAATCAATTATATAATGTAATTGTAACTATTCATGCTTTTATTATAATTTTTTTTATAACTATACCAATTGTAATTGGAGGATTTGGAAATTGATTAATCCCTTTAATAATAGGATGCCCAGATATATCTTTTCCTCGATTAAATAATATTAGATTTTGATTATTACCTCCCTCACTAATAATAATAATTTCAAGATTCATAATTAATAATGGAACAGGAACAGGTTGGACTATTTATCCACCTCTCTCTAATAATATTGCCCATAACAATATTTCTGTAGATCTTACTATTTTTTCTTTACATTTAGCAGGAATCTCCTCAATTTTAGGAGCAATTAATTTTATTTGTACAATTTTAAATATAATACCCTATAATATAAAAATTAATCAAATTCCTTTATTTCCTTGATCAATTTTAATTACAGCTATCCTTCTTATTTTATCATTACCTGTATTAGCTGGAGCTATTACAATATTATTAACAGATCGAAATTTAAATACTTCTTTTTTCGACCCTTCAGGAGGAGGAGACCCTATCTTATATCAACATTTATTTTGATTTTTTGGACATCCTGAAGTATATATTTTAATTCTACCAGGATTTGGACTAATCTCCCATATTATTAGTCAAGAAAGAAATAAAAATGAAACATTTGGAAATATTAGAATAATTTATGCAATATTAACAATTGGATTATTAGGATTTATCGTATGAGCTCATCATATATTTACTATTGGTATAGACGTTGATACTCGAGCCTATTTTACATCTGCTACAATAATCATTGCCATTCCAACTGGAATTAAAATTTTTAGATGACTCGCAACTATTTATGGATCAAAAATTAATTTATCTCCTTCAATTATTTGAGCATTAGGATTCATTTTCCTTTTCACTATTGGAGGATTAACAGGAGTTATTTTAGCTAACTCATCTATTGACATTATCTTACATGATACATACTATGTAGTTGCCCACTTTCATTATGTATTATCAATAGGAATTGTGTTTGCTATTATTGCAAGATTTATCCACTGATTCCCTATTCTCACAGGTTTTACAATAAATAATTTCATTTTAAAAATTCAATTTATTTTAATATTTATTGGAGTAAATTTAACTTTCTTTCCACAACATTTTTTAGGATTAAATGGAATACCTCGACGATATTCAGATTATCCTAATAACTTTCTTTTATGAAACATAATCTCCTCAATTGGATCTTTAATTTCAACATTAAGAATTATTATTTTAATTTATTGTATTTGAAATAGCTTATTCTTAAAAAAAATATCAATTTTTAAATTAAATCTTAATAATTCAATCGAATGAATCCATAATTTGCCTCCTTTAGAACATTCATACTCTGAGCTACCATTAATTACTAATTTCTAATATGGCAGACATAATGTAATGAACTTAAAATTCATTTATAAAGATTAATCTTTTTTTAGAAATTATATCCTGAATAAAACTAAATTTTCAAAACAGAAACTCTCCTTTAATAGAACAATTAATCTTTTTCCACGATCACACAATTTTTATTATTTTAATAATCATATTCATAATTTCTTATATAATAATTTTTATTATTAAAAATAAATTTATTAATATTAAAATTCTAGAAAACCAAATAATTGAATTTATTTGAACTATTATTCCACCAATTATTTTAATTTTTATTGCCTTACCATCATTACATTTATTATACCTAATAGATGAAATTAAATCTCCTATTATAACCATCAAAATTCTTGGACATCAATGATTCTGATCCTATGAATATTCAGATTTTTCAAATATCGAATTCGAATCATATATAATTAATAATCTAAATAAAGAAAACTTCCGATTGATTGAAGTAGATAATAAAACTATTTTACCATTTAAATTAAATATCCGATTACTAATCTCTTCAGATGACGTAATTCACTCCTGAACTATTCCTAGATTAGCAATTAAGATAGATGCTATTCCAGGTCGAATAAATCAAATTAATTTATATCTCAATCGACCAGGAATATTTTTTGGCCAATGTTCAGAAATTTGTGGGATCAATCACAGATTTATACCAATTCAAATTGAATCAATTCCACTTACCCAATTTATTTATTGACTTAAAATTTTCTAATATTACTTCATTAGATGACTGAAAAGCAAAGTAATGATCTCTTAAATCAAAATATAGTAAATTAGCAATTACTTCTAATGAAAAAAATTAGTTAAATAAATAACATTAATTTGTCAAATTAAAATTATTACAAAATATTTTTTAATTCCACAAATAGCACCTATAAATTGATTAATATTATTCATTTTTTTTATTATTATTCTTATATTTATCATAACTCTCATTTATTTTTATTTCTTAAAATATACCAAATTTAATTTAATTAAAAATCAAAATTTAAAAAATTATAATAAATTTATTTAATATTTTCGACCCTTCAACAACATTATTAAATTTAGAATTAAACTGAATAAGAACTCTAATAATAGTTATTATTTTACCTAACTTTCTATGAATTATACCAAACCGAATCAATATAATCTTAACCATTATAATAAATTCATTAAACAAAGAAATATTAATATTATATAAATCAAAAAATATTAAATCACCCTCATTTATATTTATTTCATTATTTATATTCATTTTATTGAATAATTTTTTTAGATTATTTCCATATATCTTTTCATCTTCAAGTCATATAATTTTTTCTATATCTATAGCAATACCTTTTTGATTATTTTTTATTATTATATCAATTATTAAAAATACCAAAAATACAATTTCTCATTTAATCCCACTAAATACACCTATCTATTTAGCTCCTTTAATAACTTTAATTGAAACAATAAGAATTTTAATTCGACCATTATCACTGTCTATTCGATTAACTGCCAATTTAATTGCAGGACATCTATTAATAACTTTACTAAACTTTAATTCAATAATATTTATTATTATTTTAATCCAAATATTTATAATAATATTTGAACTTTGTGTAGCACTAATTCAAAGTTACGTCTTCTCCATTCTAACATCACTTTACTCTAGTGAATAATGATAAAAATAAATCAACCTTATTTTATTTTAAATATTAGTCCTTGACCTATCTTAATAGCATTAAACTCATTTAATTTAATAATTTCAAATATTATAATTTTTAATTTCAAATTTAATAATACTAGAATACTAAATCTAACACTAATAATCATTATTTCAATACTATGATGACGAGATATTATTCGAGAAAGAACTTTCCAAGGAAATCATAATTTTTATATTATAAATTTAATTAAATTAAGAATAATCTTATTTATTATTTCCGAAATATTTTTATTTATTTCATTCTTCTGAAATTTTTTACACAACTCATTATCACCTTCAATCGAACTAGGATTAAATTGACCTCCTAAAAACATCAATTTTTTTAATCCTTTATTAATCCCACTATTAAATACAGTAATTTTACTAACATCTAGATTCACAATTACATTAACTCATTTCTATTTATTAAATAATTCTAAATCTCAATCAATTAAATTTATAAATTTAACAATTATTTTAAGTTTATATTTTCTAATACTACAAGGCTTAGAATATAAACAAGCAAACTTCACTTTCTCAGATTCAATTTTTGGTTCTTCATTTTATATCGCAACAGGATTTCATGGACTACATGTCATAATTGGAACAATTTTCCTAATTATTAATTTATTACGAATAATTAAAATACATATCTCTTACATTCACCACATTAGATTTGAACTAGCTGCCTGATATTGACACTTTATTGATATTATTTGATTATTTTTATATATAACTTTCTATTGATGAAATAATTAATTTTATTAATATAATAAGTATACTTGATTTCCAATCAAAAAGTTTAAACATTAAATAAAATAATTTTAATTAATTTAATAATCATAATAACTATTATAATAATTATAATTATACTATTTACACTAATAATATTAATTAATATAAAAATAAAATTTAACTTTAATAAGTCATCACCATTTGAATGTGGATTTGATCCATTTAATAAATCACGAATTCCATTTTCACTAAATTTTTATTTAATTGCAATTATTTTCTTAATTTTTGACATTGAAATTTCAATTATTATACCAATAATTATAAACTTTAAAATTTCAAATATAACCAATTTTAATATTCTATTTACAATATTTTTTATATTTATAATTATTACTTTATTTTACGAATGAAAATTTGGATCTTTAAATTGAAAATTATAATAAATAAGGATAATAGTTAAAATTTATAACATTTAATTTGCTTTTAAAAATTATTTAAAATTTATCTTATTTAAAATAAGAAGTAAAAAATTACATATTAATTTCGACTTAATAAATAGATAAATATTTATCCTTATTTAATTAATTGAAACCAAAAAGAGGTTTATTACTGTTAATAATAATATTGAAAAAAATTCCAATTAAAAAGATTTTTAAAAAAAGAAGCTGCTAACTATCTTTTAAAGCATTATTTGTTTAATCTTTTTAAAAAAATATTTATTAGTTTAAAAAAAACATTATATTTTCAATATAAAATTAATTAAAATAATAAAAATTATAAATATTTTATTTAAAAATAATAAATATTACCCTTATATCTTCAATATAATACTCTAAATTTTAAGCTATTCAAATTTTAAAAATTAAATATTAAAATAATTAAAAATCACAGAAAAAACAATAAGGTATAGACCTTATAACTATTTAAAAAAATTTTTTGATTGAAAATCATCACACTTTTAAAAAAAGAAAAAACACCTCTATTCAGGTTATACTCAGTCCAGCCAATTTCTACCACTTTTTGGCAAAAAAAACCAAAAAAAAGAAAATTATTTAAAAAAAAATTAATCCTAATAAATAACAAATTTCATATTAACCCAAAAAAAAAAATATAAAAAAAAGAAAAAATATATTTTAAAGAAAATAAAAAATTATTAAGTTCAAAAAAAAACCAAATACTAAATATTAAAAATAAAATACTCAAAAATTTAAACTTAACTTCCAATAAAATTAAATCAAACTTATAAAATATTAATCATATAAAAAAAGAACCAAAAAATAATATAATAAAACTAATAAATAATATTCTAAAAATTAAAATATTTCTTTCAAATTTAATAATTATTAAATAATTTAAAACAGAAAAATTTATTAATAATAAATAATAAATTACCCGAATAGAATAAAAAAAAGTAAAAAAAAAAGAAATTAAAAAAAAAAAAAAAAAAATAAAATAAAAAAAAATAAAAAAAAAAAAAAATAAAAAAAAAAAAAAAAAAATTAAATTCAAATTAGATATTAAAAAAAATTCAAAAATCAAATCCTTAGAATAAAAACTACAAAAAAAAGGAAATCCACATAAAGATATTAAAGTAAAAATAAAAATTAAACTACAAAAAGGTAAATAATTTACTAAACCCCCTATCTTTCGAATATCCTGATTATTATTTATATTTAAAATCAAAATACCAGCTCTTAAAAATATTATTGACTTAAATAAAGCATGCATTAATAAATAAAAAAAACATATTTCAATTTTACCTAAACATAAAATTATAAATATAAATCTTATCTGACTTAAAGTAGAAAAAGCAATAATTTTTTTCAAATCAAATTCAAAAATAGCATTCAATCCTGATATAAATATAGTTAAACAAGAAATTACTAATAATCAATTACAAAAATAAAACTCCAAAAAAATTTCATTAAATCGAATTATTAAATAAATTCCTGCTGTTACTAAAGTAGAAGAATGAACTAAAGAAGAAACTGGGGTAGGGGCAGCTATAGCTAAAGGTAACCAAGAAGAAAAAGGGATTTGAGCTCTTTTAGTCAATCTAGCAAACATAACCATTATACCAATATAAAATAAATAATCAAGATTTTTATAATAATTTAAAAAAATAAAATTTCAAGAACCAAAATTTAATATTCAAATTAAAGACAAAATAATAAATAAATCTCCAATTCGATTTAAAAAAACAGTAACAAAACCAGAACTATAAGATTTCCTATTTTGATAATAAATTACTAAACAAAAAGAAACTATTCCTAACCCATCTCAACCCAACAAAATTCTAATTATATTAGGACTAATAATTAATAAAAATATAAATATAATAAATAAATTTATTAATATTAAAAACCGATTTTTATTATAATCAAAATTTATATATTCTATACTATATAATAAAATTATTGAAGAAATTAAAAAAACAAAAGAAATAAATATTAAACATATTCAATCAATTAAAATAACATATATAAAACTACAAGAATTCAAAAAAAAAAATAAATATTCAACAAAATAAAATTTATCAAAATAAATAAATAATAAACCTATCAAAAAAAAAATAATAAAAAAAAAAAAAAAAAAAAAAAAAAAAAAAAAAAAAAATTAAATTTAATTATTTAAATATATAAAATATAAACTTTAACTCCACAAATTAATATTTTCATTAAACTATTTAAATATAAAAATAATTCCATTAATAAAAAAATTAAATTTAAAGGTAACCAATGTAAAATTAATAATAAATATTCACTTAAATTAATAAAAACTAAATAATTTATATTGAAAATTAATTTACCATATTGAGTAAATAAATATAAATATAAACTATATAAAAATATTAAAATTATTAAAAATAAATAATAAATATATAAAAAATCAAATCAAATTATTAAATTAATCAATAAAAATAATTCACCAAATAAATTTAAAGAAGGTGGAAAAGACATATTAGAAGAACATAATAAAAATCATCAAAAAGATAGAAAAGGGTAAAGATTAATTAATCCCTTATTTAAAAATATTCTTCGACTCTTAAAACGCATATAACAAATATTTCTTAAACAAAATAACCCAGAAGAACATAACCCATGACCAATTATTAAAGCCAAAGAACCACAATAACCTCAATTATTAAAAGTTAAAAACCCAATAATCACTAATCTTATATGAACTACTGAAGAATAAGCAATTAAAATTTTTAAATCTCTTTGAAAAAAACATACTAAACTTAAAACTAATATTCCAAATAAACTTAAAGAAATCAAATAAAAATTTAAATATAAATTAACTTTAAAAATCAATATTAAAATATGATAAATACCAAAACCCCCTAACTTTAATATAATACCAGCTAAAATTATTGAACCAGAAATAGGAGCCTCCACATGAGCTTTTGGTAATCAAATATGAAATATAAATAATGGTATTTTAACTAAAAAAATCATTATTAAAAAAAAAAAAAAAAAAAAATTCAATTTATTCAAATAATCAAAATAATATATAAAAATAAAATTAATTTTATTCAAATATAACAAACAAGAAAAAAAAGGTAAAGAAAAAAAAATTATATAAATAAATAAATAAAACCCAGCTTTAAATCGTTCATATTGATAACCTCAACCATAAATTAAAATAATAGTAGGAATTAAATTAATCTCATAAAAAATATAAAAAATCAAAAAATTATTACCAAAAAAACAAAAATAAAAAATTATAACAAAACTAAATATTAAAACATTAAAATATATAAAATAATTAAATTTAAAAGAAATACTTGCTAGATAAACTAAACTAATAATTCACACACCTAATATAAATATTAAATAAGAAAATATATCCATACCAAATAAATAACTAATATTAAAAAAGTAATTAGACATAGGAATCTTAAAATATATAAAAAAAAAAAAAAAAAAAAAAAAATTCTGGGAAATTCATCACCCTTTAACTTTAAAGCTAATAAAAATCATACCAAAAAAAATCAATATAAAAATTATTAACATTGTAAAATTATTAATGATTTCAAATAATCATTTCCATATATACGCACTATAATAACTAAAATAGTTAACCCTAAAACTCTCTCTCTAATACAAAAAATAAAAAAAATTAATAATAAAATATATTGCTTAATGTAAATCATAAAATTTATTAACAATATTAAAGACAAAATCAATAATATATATTCAAGACCTAATAACATTATCAATAAATGATTAAAATTAAAAATATAAAATAAAATTCCAGTAAATATTATAAATAATAAAACTAATATAAATAAACTTATCATTTTAATAGTTTAAAAAAAACATTGATATTGTAAATCAAAATTATAAATTTATTTAAAATAAATCAGTATAAATATATAAATATTATCATTAATCTCCAAAATTAAAATTTTTAATTAAAATATATACTGAATCTTAATTAAATTAATTTTATTAATAAATTTAATCTTATCACTCACTTTAACTACTCTAAAATCACCATTAAAATCTAATTTGACAATTTTATTTCAATCTATTACTTTAACTTTAATAATTAATTTAATTAATAAAACATCATGAATTTCATTTATAATTTTTATTTTATACATTGGAGGACTAATAATTATTTTCTTATATATTTCAAGAATTGCTTTTAATGAAATTAATATAAATAAAAATTACAAAATCTATATAATTAAATTAATTTTATTAATCATAATAATTTACTGAATTAACCCATTATTATTATTAGAAAATTTTAAATTCAATAATAACTACTTATTTGAAGATAACTATTTTATAATAAATATATTTAATATACCCAATAATTTAATGATATATTTTATTATAATAATTTTATTTATCATATTAATTATTACTATTTGAATTTTAAAAATCAATAAAGGACCTATTCGACAAAAAATTTAATGAAAAAAAATCTTTTAAAATTATTAACTCCTATAATTAATTTACCTACTCCTTCTAGAATTAGATTTATATGAAATTTCGGATCATTACTAATAATCTGCTTAATTAATCAAATTGTTACAGGCCTTTTTTTAGCCTTCCATTATAAAACTGATATTAATCTAGCTTTTCAAAGAATTATTAACATAAATCGAAATATTAATTTTGGATGACTAATTCGATCATTTCATGCTAATGGAGCTTCTATATTTTTTATTATAATTTATATCCATATTAGACGAGGAATCTATATAAATTCATTTAATTTTAAAATAACTTGAATTATTGGAGTAATTTTATTATTAATTACTATAATAACAGCATTTGTAGGATACGTTTTACCTTGAGGTCAAATATCATTTTGAGGAGCTACTGTCATTACAAATTTATTATCTGCTATTCCTTATTTAGGTCAATCTATCGTAATTTGAATTTGAGGAGGATTCTCAATTAATAATGCTACTTTAACCCGATTTTTTTCAATTCACTTTATTTTACCATTTATTATTATTATATTTACTTTTATTCATTTATTTTTTCTACATTTAACAGGATCAAATAACCCATTAGGTGTAAATAGAAATTTTGATAAAATTACATTCTCACCATATTTTATTATTAAAGACTTAATTGGTATTATTATATTTATATGAATATTTTTTATTTTATCTATAATTTTCCCTTACTTATTAAATGATCATAATAACTTTATTATAGCAAATCCTATAATTACTCCTAATCATATTCAACCAGAATGATATTTTCTATTTTCTTACTCTATTTTACGAGCAATTCCTAATAAATTAGGAGGTGTAATAGCATTATTAATATCAATTTTAATTTTATTAATTATACCACTTTTAAATAATAAAAAATTTTTGACAAACAAATTTTATCCTTTAAATAAAATTATATTTTGAATTTTTATTATAACATTTTTTATTCTAACCTGAATTGGTATACAACCAGTAGAATATCCATTTATTAAAATAGGTCAAATATTTACTTCAATTTATTTTTCTTATTTTATCTTAAATTTCTATATATCTAAATTATGAGATAAACTAATTTAAAATAATATAGTTAATTAATTTAAATAAAAATATTTATTTTGAAAATAAATCTTAGAATTAATTTCTATTAACTTAACTTAAATTAATGATATAAATTAAATAACTTTAAGGAATAATTAAATAAAAATATAAATAATGTTAATGGTAAAATTAATTTTCAAATTAAATACATTAATTTATCATAACGAAATCGAGGTAAAAATCCACGTAATCAAATAACCAAAAATATAAAAATTAAAATTATAATATTTAAATAAAATTTATTTATTAATAAACCAAAAAACATTTCAAATAATAACATTCCTATAAATATAATTCTTATATATTCTGATATAAAAATAAAAATAAAAGATATTCTTCTAAATTCAATATTAAACCCAGATACTAATTCAGATTCTCCTTCAGAAAAATCAAAAGGTGATCGATTTATTTCCGCTAAAAATCTCACTAATAATATAATAAATAAAAAAAAAAGGAAAAAAAAAAATTTAACATTAACTTGATAAATATAAAAATCACTTAAACTAAATCTATTCACTATAAATAACAAATTTAAAATAATAAGTATTATTCTTACTTCATAAGAAATTATTTGAGAAATAAATCGAACTATCCCTAAAACTGAATAATTAGAATTAGAAGCTCAACTAATTATTAAAAAAATATAAACTATAAATCTAGAACAACAAAACATAAAAATTAACCCAAAACTTATAATATAATTATTACCAAAAAAAGGATAAATAAATCAAAAAATAATAGAAACCATTAAACCCAAAATAGGTGAAATTAAAAATATAAAAAAATTTAAATTATTTGGATAATTTACTTCCTTAAAAAATAATTTTAATCCATCTCCTACAGGTTGAAGCACCCCTTTAAATAAAAACTTATTAGGCCCTTTACGTAACTGAATATATCCCAAAATTTTACGTTCCAACAAAGTAAAAAAAGCAACTCTTATAAAAACTATTAAAAATAAAATCAAAAAATTAATTAATATAATTAATATATAAAAAATTACTATCTATAATAAAAATTATATAATTAAATTCTAAATTTAACACAATTATCTGCCAAAATAGCCTATTAATTTAATTCAATTATATAAAAATTTTATTTTATTATTCAATCCTTTCGTACTAAAATAATAATAATATTAAAAGATAGAAACCAACCTGGCTTACACCGGTTTGAACTCAAATCATGTAAGAATTTAAAGGTCGAACAGACCTATAACTTAAAATTTTGCACCTAAGACTAATCTTAATTCAACATCGAGGTCGCAAACTAATTTTTAAATTTGAACTTAAAAAATTAATTACGCTGTTATCCCTAAAGTAACTTTTTCCTATAATTAAAAATTTTAATTCAATAAATCATTAATTAATGTAAAATTTTAAAAAAAGTTAATTAATTTTTTTTATCACCCCAATAAAATAATTTAAAATATAAAAATTTATATGACCCAAATATCTTTATACAATAAATTATAAAGTTTTATAGGGTCTTATCGTCCCTTTAAAATATTTAAGCTTTTTTACTTAAAAATAAAATTTTAATTCTATAAACAATAAAGTCTATTTCTCATCAAATCTTTCATTCTAGTCCCCAATTAAAAGACTAATTATTACGCTACCTTTGCACAGTCAATATACTGCAGCTATTTAAATTAATTCATTGAGCAGATTCTATATTAAATAAATCTTAATACTATGTTTTTGTTAAACAGATGAAAATAATTTTTGCCAAATTCATAATTTATAAATATTTAATTATACTAATTTAATCATTATTACTATAAATAAATTATTAATTTATAAAATTTAATATTAAAAATAAATAAACATATAATAAATTAAATAAAATTAAATAATAAATTTTTACAAACTTAAATAAAAATTTCTATTCCTAAAAATTATTAATTAAATATACTTTATTTTATAAAAATTCCAAGCTTATCCCTAAAATAATTTAAATTTAAAATAATTTCTATTTATATATAAATAAAACTTTTAAAATTTTAAATTAAATTTAAATCTTAAATAACTAAATATATTATAACGAATTAAATTTCAAAACTAAAATTATTTTTTAAATATTTATAAAATAATAAATTAATAATAAAATTAACTCTATAAATTTTGAGAATTTAAAATTAAATTAAAAATTTTAATTAACCCTGATACAAAAGGTACTAAAAAAAATTCTTTTAAAAATTTTTAAAAATTCTTTCACAATACTATTAAACTATAAATCTATAAATTTATTTTTACTTAATACTAAAACAAAATATAATTAAAATACTTTTATAAAATCTTTACTTAAATAAAAAAAAATTAATTTTATTAATTAAATAAAGTTATTAATAACATCTTATCATTGTAAATGAAATACTTAAATTTAGATATTTATTTATAAATTCTTTCTAAATACACTTTCCAGTACATTTACTTTGTTACGACTTGTCTTATTTTTTATAAGAATGACGGGCAATATGTACATATTTTAGATCTATATTCATATTAAAAAAATTAATAAATTTACTATTAAATTCAATTTCATCTAAATTTTACATGATAGAATCCAAAAATTAAATTCATTGTAACCCATTACTTTCTTAATTATTAACCACATCTTGACTTAACATACATTATTAAATTAATTAAAGAAAATAAATTTTTAAATATATTCATGACAGCGATATATGAATTTAAAAATTAAGTAAAATAAATCGTGGATTATCAATTAAAAAACAGGTTCCTCTAATAAGACTAAAATACCGCCAAATTTTTTAAATTTAAAGAACTTAACTATTAATTTTTCAGTAATAAATTTTAAATTTTTATAATAGGGTATCTAATCCTAGTTTCAACTAAAATTTAATAGAATAAAATAATTATAATATTAATTTCAAATTAAATTTTACTTTACAAAAAAAATTAAATTATTTTTATTATTTAATACTAATAACTAATCTATTTTACTTACATATTATGTTTAACCGCAACTGCTGGCACATATTTAGTTTATGCTTAAATTAATAATTAAATCTAATTTTCATTAATTTTTAATATTAAATACTGAGTTTTATTAAAATTCATTAAGAATAAATTAACAAATAATAATTTTCATATATTTTTTTAATTAAATAAAATTCTATAATAAAATAAATTATTATATAAAATTTTAACAAAATATGGTTCTATAAACAAAATTCTAATTAAAATTTAACATTTATTTAATTAACTAATTAATAGTAAAATTAATGACAAATTTTTAAATCTTATTATTTAAACAAGTTTACAGATATATAAGGATTTATATATAAAGATATATATATATTACTACTATATCTCTATTAAAGATATGATAACATCAAATAAGGTTTTATATATATATATCTATATATAGATATATAAGTAATGTATAGATAATACCAATAAATAAGGTATTATATATATATATATTGTATATATATATAGATATATAAATGTATATATAATACTGATAAATAAGGATTTATATATAGATATATATATATATATATAAGATATATAAGGAATACCGATCTATAAGGTATTATATATGTATATACTATATATAAGACGTATATAGATGTATATTCTATTATATATTTATAAATCTCTTATATACTTAATTCTTCTCTTTATCTTATTTCTCTTATTCTCTTTTTATCATTTTTTTTAGAGAGGTGGGCATAGCCCACCTCTTTTAACAATTTTTAACATCATGGTTTATTAAAACACAATCTTTTATGGATTAATTTTTATATTTTTAAAATTTTTTTTTAAAACATAAAAATTTTTTTTTTTAAAGCATAAAATTTTTTTTTTATAAATTTTAAACCAATAAACATATACTTATTAAAAAATTAAATAAAATGCCTGAAAAAGGATTACTTTGATAGAGTAAATTATGTAAATTAAATTACTTTTATTAATCAGATTAAGAAAAATAAGCTAAATTCAAGCTTTTGGATTCATACTTCAAATATAGAACAACAAATCTTTTTTCTAATAAATTAAAATTTATAAATCAATCTTAAATTTAAATTATAAAAATTATTTTAATTAATTTATTTTTAATTATATTTTTAGAATTAAACTAATCCTTAAGAATCAAAAACTTAAATGCATTAAACAATAAAATATAAATATCTAAGAAAAAATAAACTATATAAGTTTTTGAAATTAAAAATTCAATTTTAAAAAAAAATTTTTCTAATAAATTTAAATTTAACAAAAATCACTTTTTTTACTTTATTAATATTTAGAACTATATTATCAATTTCTTCTTCAAATTGATTAACTATATGAATAGGATTAGAATTAAATCTTTTTTCAATTATTCCTATTCTAAACTTTAAAATATCAATTTATTCTATTGAATCAACAATGAAATATTTCTTAATTCAAGCTTTTGCTTCAATTATTTTATTAATATTCTTAATTAATAAATCCTTATTTTTTTTAATTCAAACAAATATAATAATTATTACTCCTTTATTAATAAAATTAAGATTAATACCATTCCATTTATGATTACCTTCAATAATAGAAGGATTAAATTGAATATCTTGTTTTTTATTAATAACTTGACAAAAAATTACACCAATAATTATAATTTCATATTTAAATCTAAATAAATCAATAATATTTATTATTTCATTAATTTCTTTAAATAATTTATTTGGTATAAATCAAAATTCTATTCGAAAAATTTTAGCTATATCTTCAATTAATAATTCTTCTTGAATATTAATTGCAATTCTTATAAGTGAAATTTTATGAATTAATTATTTTTTAATTTACTCAATTTTAAATATAATAATTATTTTTATTTTATGGTTATACAAAATTAATTATATTAATCAATTAAAATTTTTTAATTTTAATTTTTTTTTTAAGTTAAATATGTTTATATTAATTCTTTCAATCATAGGATTACCTCCAATATTGGGCTTTTTAATAAAATGAATATTAATCAAAATATTAATTTATAATAAAATAATTATTATTATTATCTTATTAATTACATTAGCAATTTTAAATTTATATTTCTATTTAAAAATAACTTACTTTTTATTATTTAATTTTAATTTATTTAATAAATGATTTATTCAAAATAAAAAAACCAATAACTTTAATATTATATTATTTATAAATTTTTTTAGATTATTTTTTAGATATTTAATTTATTATTAATTAAGATTTTAAGTTAATTATAAACTATTAATCTTCAAAATTAAAAATAAATATTTTAAATCTTAATTAAATAAATTAATAACTTTAAATTTGCAATTTAATATCATTACTTTGAATATAAGATTATTAATTGATAAAAAGATATTTAAATCTATATATAAATTTACAATTTACAACCTATTATCAGCCATTTTATCT